TTCTATTTAAATTAAAGATAAAAATAGATAAAATGTTAAGAGCATCAAAAAATAAAGCAAGGAATTTTGGTTTTATTTTATTCTTCACGTCCAGGATTACGTCCTGGATCATTAGATAAAAATCCGAAGATGAAGAGAGAAACAAAGAATATTACTACTGTGTAAACAAAGAATTTAAGAGTAAGCATTAGATAATCTCCAAGATCTTTTTTTGGTTTGAAAAAAAAAAAGAAACTAGTTTCACACCAAGAAACGAAGCGGTTTCTAGAAATTTCTAGAAATATAGAAAAATATAGAAATAGAAAAAAAAAATTCTCAATTTATTTGTATTCTAAATTTATTTGTAATAAGAATCAAGTCTTTCATTCCCAAAAATTTTCTTTCATACTTCTTTCATACCTACAATTAGATAGATTGTGGGGAACCCAATGAATAGGGTCTCTTTTGATCGAATGGAAAATCAATCAGAATGAGGAAATGGGGTAATCCAGATTTTTCGCATCTATACAAAAATAGCAATGTTTGAATTCAGGATTTTTATTAGAATTAGAAGACTTATCATTGTTAGAATTTTTTCTCGAATAAGTCATGAATTCTTCTAGGACAGTATTCAAAATCTTATCGAAAACTTACAGCAGCTTGCCAAACAAAAGCTAATAAAAAAAAGAACAGAGGGATTACTGGCATAACATCTACTATTGGATTCAAAAAAGCGTATGCTTCCGGCAATTTTGTAAACAACAAACTGCTTGAATAAAGGGCAGAATTAAGACAGATACAAATTAAACTAAAAATGTTAAGCATAACAAACATCTTTTTCCTAAAGATAATTGTATTTTGACTTTTGACTGAGTTATTAATATCCCATTGATATAAAATGGATATTTAAAGTAAGGTAGACTAAAAACTTTCAACTCATCCACCCAATCAAAAATCCTTCAATTCTCAATTAAAAAAAGAAAAGAATAGAAGAAATCCTATTTTCATACAATATCTTAATTGAATTATATATTATGATCAAGAAATTTCGTTTAATTCGATATTTACACATATCAAAATCCAAACAACAAGCGAATTCAATTCAGAGATATTTGGCCGGTAATTGACGAAGAACCAATATTAATACTAATATTAATATTCGACTTAATTAGTATTAAATCGAAATAGAAATGGAAATGGAAATGGGGCGTCGCCAAGTGGTAAGGCAACGGGTTTTGGTCCCGGTATTCGAAGGTTCGAATCCTTCCGTCCCAAAGCACATTGCTTTTATATATTCTATATTTATAGAATATTATAGATTCTATATTTATTTATTCTATATTTAATTTAAATAAGTTAAATAAATATAAATAAAGAGAAAGATTTTCCAAATACCAAATAAAAGTTAGTTGTCTTTTTAAACTTAAACAACCTTTTGTTGAGGATTTAACAGTATAATAAGTGAAATTCTTCTTTAGTTATTTTTTAATAACTTTTCTCGAAACCAATCATCCCCTTTTCACAAATTCACAAAAGATTGTGTGTTCAAATAAAATAATAGTAATTAAATCGATTTTTTTAAGGAAACGTGGAAACGTTGATTAAAAGAATTTGAACAAAAAAAGGATTTTTTTTTTCGTTAGAAAAAAAGTATGATAAGGCATTTCATGTTAGAAAAAAAAAAGCTATTTCTGGAATATGAATAGAGTAGAGAGGGAAATCAGAAATAGTAGATAAAATGGTTATGGTATACTTATAGAAAGATATATGTGTAGATATATATGTATATGCGTAGAAATTACCTACACCCTCTGTTTGAATATTTCATTAATTACTAATTTCATTTCGATTGTCTTTAATAAAAGATAAAGAAAAGCTCCAGCAAAATCCTTGTCCTGATGACAATAAAAAGTCCTTCATGGAGGATAGAGGTCGATAAAAGGCTCCTAGAAACATATACTAAGTTTTATCTCCTCCTCCAACTTGATAAAAATGATTTGAAGTTCTGGTTATCTATATAGAATTAGATAAAATTAGAATGTCAAGGAAATCAAAAAAATCATCAAATTAATTAGAGTCAATTAGATTATGATTTCATTTTTTTTTTAATCTTAGTGATAGAAATTAAGACTAAGATTCGGGTGGATGGAACAAATCAAGTAACTAAATGAAGTAATTTAGCCTAAAAATCGGAAAATTTGATATTATCTTCAATGTGTTGTTTTTCATTGTTTGGGCTTTCTTAGTCTTCGTATATTGAGAATATCGAAGAATTCGGAGAAAATTTTTCGAATTCTTTCTGAATTCTCTTTTTCTACTTACGGTTTTTTATTTCTATCTATGTAGATCTTCTCTATGTAGTGCTAATCCAAGTCCTGAGTTTTTATTATTTTCTATTCGACTTATATTCTATATAGTGTTCTATATAATGTTTTTTTTTATTATGCATTTAATTTGGATTCTTTATTATTCTATAATATTTAATTTGGATTCTTTATTATTCTATAATAAATTGATAGATAGTCAATTTTCTTTTTTTAAATGGAATTAATTTATTTGAGTTAATTCTTTTGTTTTATTCATTCTGTCTTTTTTCTTAACACATTTACATTCATATTGACAACAATGTATTGGATAGGTATAATCCAATCTGGGTAATTGGATCTTATTTGTAGATCCATTTGTCCCTATTTCATAGCTTTGCTTTTTTTCTTCATTCAAATACAACTAAAATGATGGGGTTGTCAAAATTTCTGTGATACAATTTTGAAATTTTCAATTTTATTTTAAATTTATTAAAAAGAATTTTGAATATTAAATTAAGAAGGCTCTTGTTAGAATAGTTTAGTTATATCCATATGTCTATTCAATAAATTAATAAAAATTCAATAAATTAATAAAAAGAAATAGAAAAAAAAAAAAGAAATCTTAAGCAATGTCTTAAGCAATGAATAGTGTAAGAAATATGAATAGTGTAAGAAATAAGAGATTTTCTATCAATTTTCACTTTACCTATATTTTCTATTTTTATTTTGAGAACTTTTTCTATTCTTTTTTTATATTATCTTTATCTTATCCCCCTTTTTTTCTTTTGTTCAAGATCGATTCGAATTTTTTTTGTGTTCATTTTTTGCTAGTTTAATTTTTTGATTGTGTCGTACCATTCAATCGTTTTATTTATTTTGATTCTATCTCCATAACCTAATTTTTTTATTTGGGTTGCTAACTCAATGGTAGAGTACTCGGCTTTTAAGTGCGACTAACAGCTTTTACACATTTGTATGAAGAAAGGATTCGTCCATACCATCGGTATGGTTTGTAAGACCATGACTGATCCTAAAAGGAATGAGTGGAAAAAATAGCATGTCATATTAATGAAGAATTCTGAGAATAGTTTATTCTTACCAGACCGATTCCAAACCCTGTTTGAATTATTTGTGTAGAACATAACAAAATGAATCAAAGGTGGGTCGAGTTAAAGTTAATATTAATAAATAAATGGATAGAGCTCCACGGCTCCAATTAGAAATTAATTCGAAATTCTAGGGGAACAAAAAAGAAAGGAGCTCTCATTCTTAATTTGAATGATTTTCCAATTAAATTCTGAATTCGATGTTAAAAATCGATGAGTGCCTGATGCGGAAAACCCCACTTTTCAATTTTTTGAATGAGTCCTAACTATTAGCCATTTTACGCCAGGAGGGTGGCTGAATGTGTAGAAGAAAGAGTATATTGATAATCAAAAATTTTCCAAAATCAAAAGAGCGATTGGTTTGAAAAAGTAAAGGATTTCTAATCATTTAGATGGATAAAAAGAAAGGATAGAGAATCCGTTGATGCTTTTACTTAACCTATTTCTGAGGTATCTATTATACCATTTTGTTTTTATGATATCGCACTATGTATCATTTAATAACCCAAGAAATCACCTATCTTTGCTTCAATCAAATCGAATTGAAAATGAAAATAGAGAAATATCAAAGATATTTCGAACTAGATAGATCTCAAAAAAACGACTTTCTATACCCACTTATGTTTCGGGAGTATATTTATACTCTTGTTCATGATCGTGGTTTCAATAGATCGATTGTATTCGAAAATATAGCTTCTGATAATAAATTTAGTTTACTAATTGTAAAACGTTTAATTGCAGGAATATATCAAAAGAATCTCTTTATTTTTTCTTTTAATGATTCGAACCAAAATCGATTTTTTAGATACAACAAAAAATTGTATTCTAAAATGATATCAGAAGGCTTTTTTGTTATTGTGGAAATTCCATTTTCCCTACAATTAGTATCTTCTTTAGAAAAGTTAAAAATAGTTAAATCTTATAATTTACGATCAATTCATTCAATATTTTCTTTTTTAGAGGGCAAATTGTCGCATTTAAATTATACGTTAGATGTACTAATACCTTATCCCATCCATCTAGAAAAATTGGTTCAAACTATTCGTTACTGGGCAAAAGACTCCTCCTATTTCCATTTATTACGACTCTTTCTTCACGAGTATGGGAATTGGGACCCGTTTATTATTTCAAAGAAATTGAGTTCGATTTTTGCGAAAAGTAATCCAAGATTTTTCTTATTCCTATATAACTCTTATGTATATGAATACGAATCCGTCTTCTTTTTTCTTCGTAAGCAATCCTCTCATTTACGATCAACATTTTATCGGGTCTTTCTTGAGCGAATATTTTTCTATGGAAAAATAGAATATTTGGCGGAAGTCATTGCTAATGATTTTTTGGCCCCCCTATCCTTGTTCAAGGATTTTTTCACACATTATATTAGATATCAAGGCAAATCCATTCTGGCTTCAAAGAATCCCCCTCTTCTGATGAAAAAATGGAAATATTATCTTGTCATTTTCTGTCAATGTCATTTTGATGTGTGGTTTCCACCGGAAAAGATCCATATAAACTCATTATCCAAACATTCTCTTAACTTTTTGAGCTATTTTTCCAGTGTACGACTAAATCTTTCAGTAGTACGGAGTCAAATGCTAGAAATTTCATT